ATAAAAAAGTTCAACTATTATCAACTATTATATATCATAATATATTCTAGTGTATAGTAGTGGGGGGGTAGTATGGGACAAAAAATAAATCCACTTGGTTTCAGACTTGGTACAACTCAAAGTCATTATTCCATTTGGTTTTCACAACCAAAAAAGTATTCGAAAGATTTACAAGAAGATCAAAAAATAAGAGATTTTTTAAAAAATTATATACAAAAAAAGATAAGAATAACTTCTGGGAACGAAGGAATTGCCCGTATAGAGATTCAAAAACGAATCGATTTAATCCAGGTCATAATTTTTATGGGATTTCCAAAGTTATTAATTGAAAATAGACCGCGAGGAATCGAAGAATTACAGATGAATATACAAAAGGAATTTCCTTATGTAAACCGAAAACTGAACATTGCTATCACAAGAATCCCCAAACCTTATGGTAACCCAACTATTCTTGCCGAATTTTTAGCCGGACAATTAAAGAATAGAGTTTCATTTCGAAAAGCGATAAAAAAGGCTATTGAATTAACTGAACAAGCCGATACAAAAGGAATTCAAGTGCAAATTTCCGGACGTATTGACGGAAAAGAAATTGCACGTGTCGAATGGATGCGAGAGGGTAGGGTTCCGCTACAAACCATTCGAGCTAAAATTGATTATTGTTCGTATACAGCTCGAACTATATATGGGGTATTAGGAATAAAAATTTGGATTTGTATTAATAAAGAAGCATAGAAAACATTTGATTTAGTGCGATTGATTAAAGAAAAAGGAGTAAGCTTTTTTGCTCTTTTCTTTTTTCGAGACAATGGAAGTCTTTTACAATTCTATAAGTTTAAATAAAAATTCGATTCACTTTATTTTTGATATAATTGCTATGCTTAGTGTGTGACTCGTTGGGTTTTGTGAGGATTTAGGATTCAAAAAACCTCCCCGCTACTATGAAAAAACCAACCTATTACTTCGTATTATCTCGATCTAAAGAGCCAGTCAAGATATGCGCTAAATCGGTCATATACTTGGAGCAACTGAAAAGAAACTTGAATTCTAAGTTGAAATAAAAATGTAAAAAAAAAAAAAAAAATGAAAAAACGGAAGACTGAGAGAAAGAGAGAAAAAACAATATCCATGATCTACAAGTCAAATATTAATATGTAAGGTCTAGGAGTCATCTCATAAAAAAACAAAACAATGTAACAAAGCATAAATACTCTGATATATACTGAAAGAGTCGATGAACGATTCAATGAATCCTTCAAAAAAAACAAGAGCTTAGAGCCAATAAAGACTAAGAAGATTGACTCATGATTAAATTCAATTAGAATAGAAGCTCCGTTGGCGAATTCTGACCTAATCATTAAGGACGAAGCAGTGGGAACGATGGAAGCTTTGAATGCAAACGATTAAAAAAAAATCGGACTCATTCACTAGCCAGGATGGCGAAATGAACCAAAAATCAATTAATCTTTTTTCATAAGTCACAACACAAAAAAAACAAATGCTATGAAGATTGAAAGAGTACACATTCGCCCGCGAAAACTTTTTTATTTATTGGTAAAGATTAGGTAGGACGTTCTAAATAGCAAAAATTTGATATAAAAAGGTTCTAATATCCATTTAATCTAAATTACATTTTGTTTACATTTTGTTTTGAAAACATTATTTTTTTTTATTCGTGAGGAGCTGTATGAGACGAAACTCTCATATCCAGTTCTGTAGTAGAGATGGAATTCGAAACAACCATCAACTATAACCCCAAAAGAACTAGATTCCGTAAACAACATAGAGGAAGAATGAAGGGAATGTCTTATCGAGGTAATCATATTTGTTTTGGTAAATATGCTCTTCAGGCACTTGAACCCGCTTGGATCACATCTAGACAAATCGAAGCCGGGCGGCGAGCAATGACACGAAATGCACGCCGTGGTGGAAAAATTTGGGTCCGTATATTTCCAGACAAACCAGTTACAATAAGACCTGCTGAAACACGTATGGGTTCGGGTAAAGGATCCCCCGAGTATTGGGTAGCTATTGTAAAACCGGGTCGAATCCTATACGAAATGGGCGGAGTAAACGAAAATCTAGCTAGAAGGTCTATTTTAATAGCAGCGTCCAAAATGCCTATACGAACGAAATTTGTGATTTCGGGATAAAGATAAAAATGTAGAACTGATAGATAGGAGTTTTGTAAATCAAACAAAAACTCGGTTTTTTTGAATAACCAATATTTCTTTGATTTTCTTCATCTTTTGCATGGGAAGACTAGACAAAAATTTGATATGATTCAACCACAGACCCGTTTAAATGTCGCAGATAATAGCGGGGCTCGAGAATTGATGTGTATTCGAATCATAGGGGCTAACAATCGTCGATATGCTCATATTGGTGACATAATTGTTGCTGTGATCAAAGAAGCAGTACCTAATATGCCCCTAGAAAAATCTGAAATAGTCAGAGCCGTAGTTGTCCGAACCTGTAAAGAACTTCAACGTGATAATGGTATGCTAATAAGATATGATGACAATGCTGCCGTTGTGATTGATCACGAAGGAAATCCAAAGGGAACGCGAATCTTTGGTGCACTCCCCCGCGAATTGAGACAATTCAATTTTACTAAAATAGTTTCATTGGCGCCCGAGGTATTATAAAAGCAAAAAGGAGATTGTGATCTTTTTGGGGTTGGGGTATTTGAAAAAAAAAAAAAAAGATTAACAACTAGATTAATTTGTAGATTCTATGTTACGCATATACCTTAATGAAAAATTACTATCTATTAAGAAACCAATACCAAGAAAAACAAGCAAAACATGTTTATTATATCCAATTTTGAGTAACCCAGAATTTTAGTCTATCATGAGTAGAGACACTATTTCCGAGATAATAACCTCTATACGAAATGCTGATATGGATAAAAAAAGAGTTCTTCGTATAGGCTCTACTAATATTGCCCAAAATATTGTTCAAATACTTTTCCGAGAAGGTTTTATCGAAAACGTCAGAAAACATCACGAAAAAGACAAATCGTTTTTTGTTTTAACCCTGCATCATAGAAGGAATAGGAAAAGACCTTATCGAAATTTGTTAAATTTAAAACGGATCAGTCGTCCCGGCCTACGAATCTACTCGAACTCTCAACGAATTCCTAGAATTTTGGGTGGGATGGGTATTGTAATTCTTTCTACTGCTCAAGGTATAATGACAGACCGGGAGGCTCGACTAGAAGGACTTGGGGGAGAAATTTTGTGTTATATATGGTAACCCTTTTTTTATATACAAAAGGCATCCGAAAGATCTTCCTAAAAGAAATATCATATCGTTTCTTCTCCATTAGTTGATACCTCAAGGAGGCTTTACCTGAAATGAAAGAACAAAAGTGGATTCATGAAGGTTTAATTACTGAATCGCTTCCAAATGGCATGTTCCGAGTTCGTTTAGATAATGAAAATTTGATTTTAGGTTATGTTTCAGGAAAGATTCGACGTAGTTTTATACGGATACTACCGGGGGATAAAGTCAAAATTGAAGTAAGTCGTTATGATTCGACCCGAGGGCGAATAATTTATCGACTCAGAAACAAGGATTCGAAAGATTAGGTGATTTTGATTCAATATGATTCGAGATGAAAAAGATCAAGAAACTTACTTTCGTTTCTACCAAAAAATAGATGCAGTAGATGCAAAGGAATGAGAAATATGAAAATAAGAGCTTCCATTCGTAAAATTTGTGACAAATGTCGACTAATACGTAGGCGAGGTCGCATTATAGTAATTTGTTCCAACTCGAGACATAAACAAAGACAAGGATAATAAAACTCGCTAAAGAGCTCAATGTACAAAAAAATCGGTTTGCACATGAAATGGATATATCCATAGATTTATGACTCCTATTTATGAGATGATCAAATATGGCAAAAGCTATACCAAGAACGGGTTCGCGTAGGAATGTACGTTTACGTAAAAATGCAGGTAGAATATCAAAAGGGATTATTCATGTTCAAGCAAGTTTCAATAATACCATTGTTGCGGTTACCGATGTACGAGGTCGGGTGATTTCCTGGTCCTCGGCCGGTACTTGTGGATTCACAGGTACGCGAAGAGGGACACCCTTTGCCGCCCAAACTGCCGCAGCAAATGCTATTCGGACAGTACTTGGTCAAGGTATGCAACGAGCCGAAGTAATGATAAAAGGTCCCGGTCTGGGGAGAGACGCAGCATTACGAGCTATTCGTAGAAGTGGTATACTCTTAACTTTTGTACGAGATGTAACCCCTATTCCACATAATGGCTGTAGACCTCCGAAAAAAAGACGTGTGTAGAAACGAACATTGAAGAAATTTAACGATAAACAAGAGAAATAAATAATTCAATCAAATAAACTAAAAATATTATTATGGTTCGAGCGAAAGTCACAGTATCTACTCGGACACTAGAGTGGAAGTGTCTTGAATCAAGACCAGACAGTAAACGTCTTTATTATGGACGCTTTATTCTGTCTCCACTTAGGAAAGGCCAAGCCGAGACAATAGGTATTGCGATACGAAAAGCTTTGCTTGGAGAAATAGAAGGAACATGTATCACACGTGTAAAATCTGAGAATGTCCCCCACGAGTATTCTACTAGAACGGGTATTCAAGAATCTGTACATGAAATTTTAATGAATTTGAAAGACATTGTATTGAGAAGTAAACTATATGGAACTTGCGAGGCGTCTATTTGTGCCCGAGGTCCGGGGTATGTAACTGCTCAAGATATAATCTTACCAACTTATGTAGAAATCGTTGACAATACACAACATATAGCTAGCTTGATCGAACCAATTCAGTTTTGTATTGGATTAGAAATCGAAAGAAGTCGCGGATATCTTCACAAAATACCGCAGAGCTGTCAAGCTCGAAGTTATCCTATAGATGCTGTATTCACGCCTGTTCGAAATGTAAATCATAGTATTCATTCCTATGGGAATGAGAACGAAAAAGAAGAGATACTTTTTCTCGAAATATGGAC